CCAAAAAATAGAATGGGCTAAAAACGACCTAAATGCTTCACTTTGTTTTGTATTGAAAAGCTATTTAGTAGTTCTTGTGAATCTAATTCATTGAAATTCCGTCCAGTAAAATGGAAGAATTATAAATCTCCAAAATAATAGATAGGAATATCGCAAATAGAGCCATTGCGATACCCATCAAAGGAGTAGTTCCCCAACCGGGAGCTACTTTACCATATTCCGAATTCAATGGTTTCAATAAATCCCCTATAATAGTTCGTCTTGGACCAGATCTAGAACTATCCTCAACGGTTTGTGTAGCCATAAATCCTATTTTGTATTCATTGAGAGCCGTTGACTTTGTATACCATTATATTGTAAATAAATGATCTTATCATAGATCCGTTGTGGTCTTTAAATTATATTAAAATTATATAATAATGGAAACAGCAACCTTAGTTGCCATCTCTATATCTGGTTTACTTGTAAGTTTTACTGGGTATGCCTTATATACTGCTTTTGGGCAACCCTCTCAACAACTACGAGACCCATTCGAGGAACACGGAGACTAGTTGAATTAATGAGCCTCCCAATATTGGGAGGCTCATTACTTCAATTGAGATAATAAAAAATCATTTCATCTTTTTAGTTGGAACTTTAGGCGGTTCCCGAAAAAAGATAGCGAAAAAGATTATTCCTAAAGTCGAGACTAAGAGGAATGTATAAACCAATGCTTCCATAGATTCGATTGTGGTTTACAATTATAGCTTCCATACCTGTTTATTTTGGATCGTCTCCCGGATAACTAAAGAGAAAGAGTCAAAGAAAAGGCAGCAATTCAAATCAAGATTTATCCGGTACCCTATATTATGTTAAACTATGTTAAATCACAAAAATAAAGGTGAAAAGTAAGAAATCAATCTTGTATCAGACTGCTTGTCTTTTTGTAGTCGGATCCCCAAGTTTTTGGAATGCTCCAAATTCTACTTGAGCATCCAAATCTGGGTCAATACCGGCAAAAACATCTCTGAACAAGGTTCTAGCACCATGCCAAATGTGTCCGAAGAAGAAGAGTAGAGCAAACGAAGCATGTCCAAAAGTAAACCAACCCCTTGGACTGCTACGAAAAACACCATCGGATTTCAAAGTAGCGCGATCTAATTCAAAAATTTCTCCCAATTGAGCACGTCTAGCATATTTTTTCACAGTAGCAGGATCACTATAACTGACTCCATTCAGTTCGCCGCCATAGAACTCCACAGTTACACCTACTTGTTCGACACTATACTTCGATTCTGCCCTTCTAAAAGGAACATCGGCTCTAACAATTCCATCTCCGTCTACCAAAACAACCGGAAATGTTTCAAAAAAAGTAGGCATACGACGTACAAAAAGTTCACGCCCTTCTTTATCTTTAAAGATAGGGTGTCCTAACCACCCAACAGCTATTCCATCCCCGTTGTCCATTGAGCCCGCTCTGAATAATCCCCCCTTTGCTGGATTATTGCCGATGTAATCATAAAAAGCTAATTTTTCCGGAATTTTAGACCAAGCTTCTGATAAACTTTGATTTTCGGCTAGCCCAGCACCAACTCTTCGATATATTTCTTGCTGGAAGTATCCCTGATCCCATTGATAACGAGTGGGACCAAATAATTCAATCGGGGTAGTTGCTGAACCATACCACATAGTTCCAGCAACAACAAAAGCGGCAAAAAAAACAGCAGCGATACTACTGGAAAGGACGGTTTCAATATTTCCCATACGTAATCCTTTGTATAGACGTTGGGGCGGACGGACACTAAGATGGAATAGACCTGCTAATATGCCCAATGTCCCTGCTGCAATATGATGAGAGGCTATTCCTCCCGGAACAAAAGGATCAAAACCTTCCACACCCCACGCTGGATTTACAGATTGTACCCTTCCAGTTAGTCCATAAGGATCGGACACCCATATTCCAGGACCATACAACCCCGTTACATGAAATGCGCCAAACCCAAAACAAGCCAGCCCTGAAAGAAATAAATGAATTCCAAAAATCTTAGGTAAATCCAAAGAAGGTTTTCCCGTGCGTTCATCACAAAATATTTCTAGATCCCAATACACCCAATGCCAAATAGCTGCCAAAAAGCACAAGCCAGAAAACACAATATGTGCACCGGCCACACCTTCGTAACTCCAAATACCCGGATTCGTTATAGTCCCTCCTGTGATACTCCAACCGCCCCATGAATTGGTTATTCCTAAACGAGTCATGAAAGGTATAACAAACATACCTTGTCTCCACATTGGATCAAGAACAGGGTCAGAGGGATCAAAAACCGCTAATTCATATAGAGCCATCGAACCGGCCCAACCAGCAACTAGAGCTGTATGCATTATATGGACAGAAAGCAAACGACCCGGATCATTCAATACGACGGTATGAACACGATACCAAGGCAAACCCATGGAAATACCCCTTTATCAACGAAAAATAGACACTATGTAACTTTATTGCATTGGAAAAAAACTATGCTATGGACCTCCCCTTTTCAGTAGATTATCTCGAGGAAAGGATTAAAATATGTTCTATTATTTTAGTAATAATGGAAGAGTTCTGTTTGTAGGAACAAAAAGAAGCAGATCTATTCTATACCCGATAAGTACCAATACGCAATGGTAAGGGGGCGGAATCCCGCTTTCATTTTCTATGAGTGAAAGCATACATATTTGTTCATATCATTCAAAAGACCCATTCTTAAAAATTTTCTTTTTTAGTCATAGTCATATTCATTCTGTCTTCTTTTTTTTTTATTTTTTGTTATGGAACTTATTAAATTTTTGGATAAACTATGATAAAGGCTAATCTTATTAAGACAATAAACCCATTTTTACGCTTCCACATCAAAGTAAGATATAGTACTTAATTCTTTTTTTCTTTCATTTAATGCCTATTGGTGTTCCAAAAGTACCTTTTCGAAGTCCTGGAGAGGAAGATGCATCTTGGGTTGACGTATAGTGCGACTTGTCAGATATATTGGGTCACATGGGATTCCCCCATTCTCTCCCCCGATCGAGATATCCTCTCTTTCGCCCAAGAAAGATTGATTGAATTATCAAAAATTTGGAGCGTGAAGTGCAATTATATTTATTTTGTTTTTTGGAGGGGGTATCCAGATTAATATTATCAATTAGAATAATTTATGGTTTAGAATAATTTCTAGTTGGCTCAATTGGACCAATAAAATGAAGTATCCAGGCTCCGTTTAGAAAAAACCCAATTGGTAATATATCTATGATTACTATTTTTATCATATTCTATTTATAAACAGGAGCGATCTCAAACTGTTTAATCAATCGAGTAATATAACGAATACATTGAATATTTGGCGGAAGACATGAAATAAATTAAAAAAAAGCCATAGCAAAAACACGTGGTATTGGGGCATTTGCCCTATATGTGCAAATAAAAATCGGGCCGATCTTTACTCGGAGTAGAGCATAAACCTAAAAAAATTGAAGAAGCCCATTCCGGAACAAGAAAATGACATCGTGATTTGGATTCGATCTCGATGAAACAATAAATCAATGAGAAGTTCGTTCGATAAGTTTAGTAGATTACTTATATATATATATATATTTTTTTATAGGTAAAGTAAACAGACCAAAACTAATCTTTCTTGAAAAATAGAAGAAAAAAAGCCCTTTGTTAGAAGTTAGAAGGAGCCCACTCTGAAAAAAGAATGAGGGCTGTAATCTACACATTGATTCTTTTTTTTTCGCGATTTTTGGTAAACCGTATGCATCAAAAGGTGCGCGTACGGTTCCTAAGGATACAATTTTATCCTAATCAACCGACTTTATCGAGAAAGATTACTTTTTTTAGGCCAAGAGGTTGATAGCGAGATCTCGAATCAACTTATCGGTCTTATGGTATATCTTAGTATAGAGGATGATGTCAAAGATCTGTATTTGTTTATAAACTCTCCCGGAGGGTGGGTAATACCCGGAGTAGCTATTTATGATACTATGCAATTTGTACGACCAGATGTACAGACAATATGCATGGGATTAGCCGCTTCAATGGGATCTTTTATTCTGGTCGGAGGAGAAATTACCAAACGTCTAGCATTCCCTCATGCTCGGCGCCAATGAGTTTTGTATTTGAGAGAAAAAAGAAGACTATGCCTTCGCCATATGAAATATGACTATTAAGTAATAATAGCATGGCATTTTGAATTCGATATGAGAAATTTGTTTTTATTTTTTTTTTTCAAAAACTATTAGATTATATATCGAAAGAGTAGTATGAGATAAGGGGCATTTCCGATTTTATCTGATCTATCGGAAATCTATTGCAGCGTCACAAACTTTTTTGTTTTCACGCCAGAAGGCTAATTATGTTATGAAAGAATACAAAAAAAAAGAAACTTTGGGATTGCTGAATAAAAGACTAAAACTAAATAAATATATAAATATAAAGCAACGGAGCCATCATAGTATTTTTTAACTACTCCAAAATAAAAGGAAGGATGGTTATTGGATTATGGATTATTTACCGATCAGGGTCTGGTCTGATAGACCCTATATTTTTTGTTTCTTCGATGGGAGGTAAAAGCGAATTCCATTGTAGAGCCGTATGCAATGCGAAAAAGATGCCTGTACGGTTGTTCAATTCTATCTTGTTTTTCGTATTATTATTCTTTATTTTATTTCTTCTCTTTGATTTATCTTCGAGATAGAAGAACCATTTATTATGTTATATAATCAGGGTAATGATCCATCAACCTGCTAGTTCTTTTTATGAGGCACAAACGGGAGAATTTATCCTGGAAGCGGAAGAACTGCTGAAGTTACGCGAAACCATCACAAGGGTTTATGTACAAAGAACGGGCAAACCCTTATGGGTTGTATCCGAAGACATGGAAAGAGATGTTTTTATGTCAGCAACAGAAGCCCAAGCTCATGGAATTGTTGATGTTGTAGCGGTAGAATAAAAAATAGCAGGGATTTCGCGCAAATACGCAATTTTAAATTTTATCTTCTTATATCTTATATTTAATATATCTATTAATATAGAATTATTAATATAGAAGTAATGCCTAATCATCCGGTTAGGATCGATCTAAACCAACTCATTATGTATACGAGTCAACATGCCAACTATTAAACAACTTATTAGAAAGACAAGACAGCCAATCAGAAATGTCACGAAATCCCCCGCCCTTGGGGGATGCCCTCAGCGACGAGGAACATGTACTAGGGTGTATGTGTGACTCGTTCAGAGCATGGACTGGGACAAAAGAAAAGAACCAATTTTTCCAGTATCAGTGGTCAGTACCAATAAATAGGATAAAATGGAAGAACTCCATTCACTATCTAAAAAGGATCTATCATATCCTTCTATTGTGTATCAAATTTTATGGTTTCTATTGGTGTAAATCCAATCGTCTCACTTTTCAATTTAAGATGAGAAAGAATTTCCCATTGGTAGCAAATGGTTATCCATTAAGCAGGGGAAATACTATTTAAATTATTAAATTAAAAGGCAGAAAGATTATGCCCTTACTCTTGCAACAACGGACTAACAGGGTCAGCTACACAGCTAATCTTCATAATTAAATATCGTTACTATACTATATAGGTAGATCTCATTGTGAAAGACTGATTACTGGATAATTCATGGGTAGAGCCAAAGAGTGTGAACTGTACAAGTTAACAATAGCATTGATTAAATGAAAGAAAGGGCTCCGGTGTATAGAGGGGACCTCGCCGTTTAAAAAGTAACCATAGAAACGATGGAACCCACGATTTTTTTATCCATTTAGATTTACTACTTTTTGTTTTTATTTAATATGCTTTTTTTAATATCTAGTATCACTATCAATACAATTTCTTATTTCGATGTGAAATGCCTAGAAAAAAAGAAAAAATTGTGGTCGGGAAGGTTATAGTAGCAAAAGCCATTGGAGTTTTTATTTTATACATTGGAAGAATCCGTTTTGTTATTAATAAACTAGGAAAGGAATAACTGAAAGAAAGGAAATCAATTAGTTATTCATCGAAGTTTCATTTATTCAATGACCAGAATTAAACGAGGAAATATAGCTCGGAGACGTAGAACAAAAATTCGTTTATTTGCATCAAGCTTTCGAGGGGCTCATTCAAGACTTACTAGAACTATTACTCAACAGAAAATCAGAGCTTTGTTTTCGGCTTATCGGGATAGAGGTAGGCAAAAGAGAGATTTTCGTCGTTTGTGGATCACTCGGATAAATGCAGTAATTCGCGGCAAAAGCGTATACTATAATTATAATAGATTAATACACAATCTGTACAAGAGGCAGTTGCTTCTTAATCGTAAAATACTTGCGCAAATAGCTATATTAAATAGAAATTGTCTTTATATGATTTCCAATGAGATTATAAAATAAGTATATTGGAAGGAATTCATCGGAATGTTTTAAATTTAAAATGGAGTTCACTGGAGAATTAACTCCGGGAAGGTAGAATAGAAATTAGTATGATAAAATATATAATAATATGATAAAGTCGTCAAAATGAACAAACAACACGTTCAATAAAAAAAGATTTTTTCTTTTTTTTTTCTTATGATACGACAATAAAATCTGGATTCGCGAATTTTTCGAACAAAATATCAATCCGCCTTTGAATTCGTATTGGAATTGTGATTCAAGTGAAGAGTAAACCTATTTCTTTTTGATTCTAAGACCAGTAGTTCTAGTGGTCGACTCACCTCTTTCAAATTGTTTCTCATTATTAAGAAAAGGTAACAAAGATAAAATACGAGCTTGCTTTATAGCAATAGTAATTAATCGTTGTTGTTTTAAGTTTAATCTATTCATCCGTCTAGATAATATCTTTCCTTGTTCACTAATAAATCGACTAATTAAACTCATGTTTCTATAATCAATTCGATCCCCCGAGCCAATCGGGGGCAAACGCCTACGAAAAGATCGCTTGGATTTAAAATAGAGTCGCTTGGATTTATCCATGATTTGTTTATTCCTTATCCCGAAAATCCTATTTCAATGAGGGATTTTGTTTTGTTTATCTTTAAATATTTTAAATATATATATATAATATATGTCATTTTTAATCTTGGAAGGGTGACATACAAGTGATCGGATCGGTTCGATTTATTTCTTTATCTCCCCATGAATTGTATGTTTGTAACAAAAGGGACAGAATTTTTTCAATTCCAATCGACTAGGTGTATTATGTCGATTCTTTTGAGTAATATATCTGGAAATACCAATACTCATTGATTCCTTATTAGCACCATTTCGATTAGCACTATTTCGAGGACAATTGGTACATTCCAAAATAACGGTTACTCGAACATCTTTACCCTTGGCCATGAACCTCCTTTGGATTTTTGATTTACCCAACTATTCCATTTTCCGATCCAAAGAGAAGAAAGGAGCGAAAAAAAAAATAGAAGTTGCTAACTCGAAATCAAATTATGAAAGATTTCGTTGAAATCAAGAAAGTAATAAAATAGTAATAATAAGTAATACAATGATTTCTAACTACATTTGATTTCTAACTACATTTATAATCCTAATATAGTATTTAATTTTTCATTTAAGTATTTTGTATGATATTGTTGACCTAGCCATCAATTTCCATTAATGTTCTCATTCTCTTATCTTATTAATTAAAATTAAATTTAAATTAGAGTCCCGGCCCGAGTTCAGAGTTTTACTGAAGTTGAATCCACTTTTATTCTTTCTCTATTCGAACTTATTCTAATTTAATTTTAAAAATTCTAAAATTAAAAGAAGTGAAGGGGAGGGATTAGTCACAGATATTTGATTATATCTCTAATTTTCGTCACCCCTTCCCATGTCAATAACTAGAACTAGAATTAAAAAAAGGAGAATATCATCGCATCTGGGAATAAACGATTGATCTCTATCAATAGACCTGCTAAAGACCCGAACCATAGAGTACTTACTACCGTTGCCACGGAGAGATATGTTTTTAGATCTCGCATTTAAAATCCTCCTTCTTTATTGTAATTTGTAATACATATATGATCAGACGTATATGTAGTTAATGATCACTTATATTTGTATGCGGAATCCCTAATTCAAATTGAAATGTACAACGATCTAATTCAAATTGAAATGTACAATGATTCAGCAGCTATTCCTTTTCTTAAAAAAAAATACGTCTTTTTATGTCCCAGCATTCCCGAAAAATATTATATTCATTTTTTTTAATTTTTAAGCGGGGTTAATTATACGTTACGTATGTATATAAGTCTTTTATTATAATTAAATATATGTTATATGATATGAGATAAAAAAGAAGAAATGACAAGATAATTTTTGTATATGAATGGAGAAAATAAAGATGTGGAAAACAATACAGGTATTCTCTACAATGACACTGTCGACCAATGGAAAGGGATGTAGCGCAGCTTGGTAGCGCGTTTGTTTTGGGTACAAAATGTCACGGGTTCAAATCCTGTCATCCCTACCTATTACTTATCTTATGAGCCGTAACGAGGGATTAATTGAAATTGATTAAAATTGGGTATAAGCAATCTTTAATTTTACAATATTCTATAATAATAGTAGATGCATGCAAAAATATATTAGGGTTACAAAATATTTATAAAGTAAAGCGCTCTTAGTTCAGTTCGGCAGAACGTGGGTCTCCAAAACCCGATGTCGTAGGTTCAAATCCTACAGAGCGTGATTCCATTCTTGTTATTCTTAGGTCAAAATTACAATGAAATTATTGAACAGCAATCTAAATTTTACCCCCCCCTATGGATTAAAATTAAAACAAGTAGTAGGTCAATAAAAAAAAAGAGATATTAATTAATCAAAGGTCCAACTGATCGCCACGTCTGTATTGTAAATATGCAGTTACAAATAATCCAGCCAAAGTAATAGGAATTAGACCTAAGACAATTCCAAATAGCAAAACTTCAATCATTTCATTTGTTTGAAAGGGGAAAGGGAGAGGTAATATCTATTCTTAAATATTAATTCGTATTGCACATGAATCTCAATGACCAAGAATTGAAAATTGACACGGTAAGAAACTATAGAATATATGGAATACCATGGAAAGATTTCTTTTTTTTATGAATTGTTCATTCAATTAATTTCAAATAAGTCGTATCTTGTTTAAACTGATAAATAGAACTGAAGTTATAGTTAAAACCGCTAGTAGAAAACCGAAATAACTAGTTATGGTAGGCATAAAGAGTCTAAATGAAATATGTTCTTTTTTTATACATATGTTTATAAAGCACTTCCCTAAATTTCAATTTTAGTTTTGAAAGATACAAACAAGGATAAGCAAAAATACCAATTGAAAGAATAAGTTCAATTGAAAGTTTTTGATTCAGCAATTATTATCATTATAGACAGTAATAACAAAAATAGAGTGACATAGGTAATAAATCAACTCATCATCTGTGATATCTAATCATCCCGTGATTCCGAATCAACGGATTAGATTCATTGTGCAACTCTTAAAAACTAATATTACTATACTAATATAGTATTACTAATATTAGTATTTATAATTCTAAATTATATTTATAATTAATAATTATAAATAATAAAAAACTGTGTTGGGTAACTTCATTCTATTATTGAATCGAATATATTGTGTATTTTCGAACCAAGAATGACCTTATAGTATAATGCCTTTTATTACTTTCCTTTTTTTACTTTAATTTGAACTCATTAGATTCAGTAGTAGGCTCATTCACATAATATCTCGAATGAGAAGAAAAAGAGTTTTGAGAAGAAAAAGAGTTTCGAACGATTAGATCCTTCGAAACTAGGTTATACATTTTGTCTTTACATATTTCAAATTAGAAAGCCCCGACCTTCTAATTAGGTCAAGAAAGACCCAAAGGGTCTAATACAACAATGCTTGCATCGCGAATATTGATTATTATTTTATTCCTTGTTTGTTTTCTTTCTTTCATCGAAGACTATCTACTAGTTAGTCTTACTTGTTACTGGACAACTTATCTGATTTT